AATTATATCAGTAAGATGCCTGAAAAAAAGGATTATTTTGATAGAATAAATTATATATTTATTAATATTCTTATTGTAAAATTAAGATTTAAACTTAACTTTGAATATCAAAAATTCACGTGCTTTTACACTAAATTACAAGAAAAATAAGCTAATAAAGCTATTAGGTTCATACCCTAAACATATAGGTAAATTCCTGTTTTTTTTAATTAATTCTAGTTTAGTATTGTTTATAAATTCTATAATTTTGGGGGTTATAGTTTCTTTATGTTCAAACAATTTAATTTCTATCTGGATTGGATTGGAAGTTTCGTTGATATCATTTTTACCAATTATAGTTAGAGAAAGTATCTTAAGTTCTGAATCTTCTATAAAATATTTTATTGTTCAGGGGTTGAGATCTTCTATATTATTATTGGGGGTAATAATTTTAATTAGAGATTTAGATTCAATAAGAAACTTAATTGTTTCTATTTCATTAATAATTAAGTTGGGGGTTGCTCCATTTCATATGTGAGTATTAAGAGTAGTAGAAGGATTAAATTATGTTTGTTTATTTATTTTGTTGTTTTTTATAAAACTAGTTCCATTATACATTTTAAGCTTAATAAATTTTAGACTATTAATTTTATCAATATTAACAATAATTGTAGGTTCAATTTCAGGTATAGTTCAAAATTCAATTCGTAAATTATTAGCATTATCTTCAGTATATAATTTAGGTTTAGTAATTTCGTGTATTTACGAGATTTCTATTTGATTAATTTATTTTTTTGTTTATGGGTTAATTTTAATTTCTTTACTTATATTAACAAGAAAAATTAATTCAAATTATTTAAATCAAATTATTATATTTGAATTTGATTTAAGCAAAAAACTTTTATTTTGACTTGTTATACTTTCTATAGGTGGATTACCACCATTTCTCGGATTTTTTAATAAAATTATTGTGATTGAATTTTTAATTAGAAACGGATTATTTATAAATGCTTTAATTTTGATTTTTACTGCATTAATGGTAATTTACTTTTATATTCGAATAACTTATATTTCCTTAATATTTTTTTGTTTAACACTAAAATTAAATTTAACTAAGGTTTCTCAAATAAGATTATTAGTTTTATCAATTAATTTAATAATATTTCCTTTAATCATTGTTTATAATAGTTTAACTTAAGTCTTTAAGTTAAGTTAAACTATTAACCTTCAAAGTTAAAAATATATCTTATAAGTCTTAGTTCAAGTATCATCTTAAAATTTGCAATTTTATATTTTTTTATAAACTATAAGACTTAAATTTATTAAGAGGGAAAAAAAATCCCATTTATAAATTTACAGTTTATTACTTTTATCAGACATCTTAATGAATAAGTGATTATTTTCTACAAATCACAAGGACATTGGTACTTTATATTTTATCTTTGGGTTATGATCAGGTATATTAGGAATAATACTAAGAATAATTATTCGAGTTGAATTAGGACAGCCTGGATCTTTTTTAAATAACGATCAGGTTTATAATGTAGTAGTAACTTCTCATGCTTTTATTATGATTTTTTTTATAGTGATGCCTATTATAATTGGTGGGTTTGGAAATTGATTAGTACCACTAATAATTGGAGCTCCTGATATGGCTTTTCCACGAATAAACAATATGAGTTTCTGACTTTTACCACCTTCTCTTTGTTTATTAATTATTAGTTCTCTTGTAGAAATAGGAGCTGGTACTGGTTGAACAGTTTATCCTCCTTTATCTTCAAATATTGCTCATTCTGGATCAAGAGTTGATTTAGCTATTTTTTCGCTTCATTTAGCTGGGATTTCTTCTATTTTAGGGGCAGTAAATTTTATTACTACAATTATTAATATACGTGCTATTGGAATGTACTTTGATCGAGTCCCTTTATTTGTTTGATCTGTATTAATTACAGCAATTCTCTTACTTCTTTCTTTACCTGTTTTAGCAGGAGCTATTACTATATTATTAACTGATCGAAATATTAATACATCTTTTTTTGATCCTTCTGGGGGTGGTGATCCAATTCTTTATCAACATTTGTTTTGATTTTTTGGTCATCCTGAAGTTTATATTCTTATTTTGCCTGGGTTTGGATTAATTTCTCATATTGTTAGACAAGAAGGTGGAAAAAATGAATCTTTTGGCTATATTGGTATATTATATGCAATGATTTCAATTGGGATATTAGGATTTGTTGTTTGAGCTCATCATATATTTACTGTTGGTATAGATGTAGATACACGTGCTTATTTTACTTCAGCCACAATAATTATTGCTGTACCAACAGGAATTAAGATTTTTAGTTGAATAGCAACTATACACGGAGTAACATTTGAACCTTCAATTTCAATAATTTGATCTTTGGGATTCGTTTTCTTATTTACAATAGGTGGATTAACTGGTATTGTTTTATCTAATTCTTCTATTGATGTAGCATTACATGATACATATTATGTAGTAGCACATTTTCATTATGTTCTTTCCATAGGAGCGGTGTTTGCAATTATAGCAGGGTTCATTCATTGATATCCTTTAATTTCTGGAATAACTATAATTTCTAGTTGATTAAAAATCCAATTTTTTATTATATTTATTGGAGTTAATATAACTTTTTTTCCTCAACATTTTCTTGGATTAAGAGGATTACCACGACGATATTCTGATTATCCAGATTCTTACACATTATGAAATGTAGTGTCATCAATTGGGAGATTAATTTCAATAGTTAGAGTTATATTCATAATTTTTATTATTTGAGAAAGAATAATTTCAAATCGAAACTCTTTTTTTCCTAATAATTTATTATCTTCAATTGAATGATATCAAAAAACACCTCCTGAAGAACATTCATATTCAGAATTACCGATATTAATTATTTTCTGATATGGCAGATTAGTGCAATGAATTTAAGATTCATAAATAAATTTAATTTTGTTAGAAATCTCTTCGTGAATAATATTTTCTTTTCAAGATTCAGTTTCAGCTTTAATAGAACATTTAATTTTATTTCATGATCACACAATAATAATTATTATACTAATTACTGTAATTGTGTTTTACATAATATTGTCAATAATAATAAATAATTTTATAAATCGTTATTTATTAGAAGGACAAATAATTGAATTAATTTGAACGGTTCTTCCAGCTTTTATATTAATTTTTATTGCTTTTCCTTCATTACGTATTCTTTATTTATTAGAAGAAATTAGAACACCTCTTATTACAATTAAATCAATTGGTCATCAATGATATTGATCCTATGAATATTCAGATTTTAATAAAATTAGATTTGACTCATATATAAAACCAACAAATGAACTTTTTTATGATCAGTTTCGATTATTGGAGGTTGATAATAAAGTTATACTTCCATTTAATGTAAACATTCGATTTTTATTTTCTTCGAGTGACGTAATTCATTGTTGAACTGTTCCTTCTTTAGGGTTAAAAATTGACTGTTCTCCTGGACGAATTAATCAGGGATCAATTAATATTAATCGGCCTGGAAATTTTTATGGTCAATGCTCTGAAATTTGTGGCTCTAATCATAGATTTATACCAATTTGTTTGGAAAGAATTAATATGAATTCATTTATTAATTGATTAACACTTTATTCATTAAGTAACTTATAGCAAGTGTTGATCTCTTAAATCAAATAAAAGTAAATTGGCAATTACTCTTAATGAAAAATTTAGTTTATTTATAAAACATTAACTTGTCAAGTTAAATATACTTTTAAGTAATTTTTTTATGCCACAAATATCCCCTATATGATGATTAAATATAATATTAATATTTATTTTTTGTCTTATTATAATAAATTCTTTAATTTATTTTAATTTTTTTATAAAAAACAAGAAGAAGACAAATTATGATTATAAAAACTTAAACTGAAAATGATAATAAATTTATTTTCTGTATTTGACCCTTGTACGGGAACCTTATCCTTAAATTGATTAAGAACTTTAATTTTTATTATAATAATTCCTTATAATTTTTGATTTTCACCAAACAAAATTATAATTATTTATAATAAACTATTAATTTTACTAAATAAAGAAATAAATATACTCATAAATTATAAAGGAATAACTATATTTATATTGAGAACTTTTATACTAATTATTATAAATAATTCCATAGGATTAATTCCTTATGTGTTTACAAGATGCTCTCATTTATTATTTTCCCTATGCATCGCATTACCAATATGATTATCATTTATAATTTATGGTTGATTAAATAATACTAACATAATATTTATCCATCTAGTACCTGTTGGTACTCCATTTATCTTAATACCTTTTATAGTAATAATTGAAACTATTAGAAACATTATTCGACCTGGTTCTTTAGCTGTACGATTAACAGCAAATATAATTGCAGGTCATTTATTAATATCCTTGTTAGGAAATAATTCATTCAGAATAATAATAATTCTAATAGTTATATTTATTGTTTTAATAACATTTGAAATCTCAGTATCAATTATTCAAGCTTATGTATTTATAACATTGACAACATTATATTCAAGAGAAGTTTAAAATGAACAATCACCCTTTTCACTTAGTAGATGTAAGACCATGACCTATTATTGGTTCTATTGGAGTAATAACTTTAACTTCAGGAATAATCATATGATTTCATAAATTAAATATAAATCTCTTTTTTTTAGGTTTTACAATTATTTTATTAACAATAATCCAATGATGACGAGATGTAATTCGAGAATCAACATTTCAAGGAATACATACTAATAAAGTTGTAAAGAGAATAAAACTTGGGATAATTTTATTTATTTTATCTGAAGTATTATTTTTTTTATCTTTTTTTTGATCTTATTTTCATAGAAGTCTTTCTCCTTCTATTGAAATTGGATTACAATGACCACCTTTAGGAATTAAACCTTTTAATCCTATTAATATTCCTATATTAAATACTATTATTTTATTGTCATCAGGAATATCATTAACTTGATCTCATCATTCATTAATTAATAATAATTTTAGTCAAAGTATTAAAAGTATAATTTTAACAGTTATTTTAGGAATTTATTTTACTATTCTTCAAGCATACGAATATATAGAATCAAGGTTTTGTATTTCAGATTGTGTATACGGTTCAACTTTTTTTATGAGAACTGGATTTCATGGATTTCACGTAATTGTTGGAACAATTTTTATTTTAGTAAGATTTTTACGTGTACTTAAATTACATCAATCAAGTATTCATCATGTAGGATTTGAATCATCTGCATGATATTGACATTTTGTAGATGTAGTATGATTATTTTTATATATTAGAGTTTATTGGTGAGGTATATATTCATTTATTATAAAAAGTAAATTAAGTTTCCAACTTAATAGTCCAAAAAGGAATGAATAATAAACTTGGTAATTTTAAATTTTTTAATTATTTCTTTAATTATCATTTTAATATTAATATTATTAATAATTTTAAGTAAAAAATCAATTTTGGATTTACAGAAATCCTCTTCATTTGAATGTGGTTTTAATCCAATAAGATATAGGCGACTACCATTTTCAATCCATTTTTTTTTAATTTCAGTAATTTTTTTAATTTTTGATATTGAAATTGTCATTATTATTCCTTTAATTTTTATTATAAAATCAACTATTTTGTTTTACTGATTAATAACATCAATTTTTTTCATTATAGTATTAATTTTAGGATTATATCATGAATGATATAATGGAATATTAAATTGAACAAACTAACTAAATAGGATTATATTTAATTATAATATTTAATTTGCAATTAAAAGGTGTTTTTTGCTAATCTTTAACAAAGAAGTAAAAAAAATTACTTTTAGTTTCGACCTAAATATAGAGACTTTCTCCATGTTTTAATTGAAGCCAAATTAGAGGCATTTTATTGTTAATAAAAAAAATGAATTTTTATTCCTATTAAAAGGAATAAAGAAAAATTATTAGCTTCTAACTAAATTTTTAAGCGGTTAAATTCCGTTTGTTCCTTAAATTTATGTAGTTTACAATAAAAACAATTAATTTTCAATTAATAAATAGTTTTATGCTCATAAATTTAAAATTATTTTAAGAATATTTTCACTTTAATATCTTCAATATTATGCTCTATAATTAAGCTATTAAAATTAAATTATAAAAATAAATCAAATTATGAAAGTAATTAAAAACATTTTAATATTATTATTTATTACATATTGAATTTTATAAGAAACATTTATAAGAAAATAAGATAATCCTATTGCTCCATAATATTCTCCTCATATTAAGACAAACTTGTTTGAATATAATCTTACATTATAAAAATAATTATAAATAAAATAAGAATGACTAAACAAAAATCATATTTTATAATTAAATAAATAAAAATTATTCTTAAATATATAAGACATATTAAATACCTCTAAACCTATTCAAAATCCTAACATAACTATTGATAATCTTAAGATTTTAATATTTATGGGTATAATAATTAATATAATATCTAAATTAATTATTCATATTTGAGTACATCCAAAAACTACAGAAAAAAATGTTAGAAAATAAATTCTTAATTTTATTAATCTAAAACTATCAAAAATTAAGTTAAATGATATTAAATTATTGTTACGTAATATAGAAAAATATCATAATCGAATTCTATAACTAGAAGTTAATCCTAAACTTAAATAAAAAACAATAAACATAAAAGTATTTATTTCATAATTAATATAACTCTCTACAATTAAATCCTTAGAATAAAACCCAGATAAAAATGGAATTCCACATAAAGCTAGTCTTGAAATATTAAAACATGTAGTAGTAAAAGGTATACTATTACATACAACCCCTATTATACGAATATCTTGATTGTCATTTATATAATAAATAAAAATACCTGAACATAAAAATAATAAAGACTTAAATATTGCATGAGTTAACAAATGGAAAAAAGATAAATCTACTATATTCAATATTAATGATACCATTATTAATCCTAATTGACTTAAAGTAGATAAAGCAATAATTTTTTTTAAATCAAATTCATAATTTGCACAAACTGAAGAAAATACTATAGTTATTATACTTAAAAACAACAAGAAATTACCAAAGTTAAATTGATTATTAAAACGAATTAACAAATAAACTCCTGCAGTTACCAATGTAGAAGAATGAACAAGGGATGAAACGGGTGTTGGGGCTGCTATAGCAGCTGGAAGTCAACAAGAAAAAGGAATTTGAGCTCTTTTTGTAAAACAAGAAAAAATTATTAAAAAAGAAACATAAACATCAAAATAATTTTTATAAAAAATAAAATGTCATCTACCATATGATAACATTCAAGAAATACAAATTAATAATCCAGCATCACCAATACGATTAGTTAAACAAGTAATCAGACCTGCAATGTATCTATTTCTAGATATATAATAAATTACTAAACAGTATGATACTAATCCTAAACCATCTCATCCTAATATAATTCTTAATAAATTAGGTCTTAAAATTATTAAAATCATGCTAATAATAAATAAAATAACTAAAAATAAAAATCGAATTGATGAATAAGATAATCCCCCTATATATCTATATCTATACAAAATAACTATAGATGAAATAAATATAACTACACTAATAAACATTAAAGAAATAAAATCAAATAAAAGAATGTATGTTAAATTTAAAGAATTAACTGAAAGAAAAGAAAATTCAACAACTAATGAAAAACCTGTTAAATTAAAAATTATTCTAAAATAAAAAAAAGCAATAGAAATTATTAATATAATAAAAAACCAAACTAAATAAAAATTCAATTTAATCAAAACTTAAGGTCCTCTAAGACTTCTAAGACTCCACAAATCTTTATTTTAATAAACTACTTAAATTTAATATATTAATTCAACTAAAAATAATAATAAAAATATAGGAATTAAATGAATAATTAACAATAAATATTCACGAACTCTATTCATTATATAACTATATATTATAAAATACTGACCATGATAAGTAAAACTAAATAAATAAAAACTAAAGCAGGCTCTTAAAAATGATAAAATAAATAAATAGTAAATAGAACTGGATCAAAAACCAATTATTCTTATTATAATAAAAACTTCTCTTAAAAAATTAATTCTAGGTGGACATCTTATGTTAAAACTGCATAATAGAAACATTATTAAAGATAAATTAGGTATTAAACAAATTAATCCCTTATTAATATAAAATCTACGACTCTTTAAACGTTCATATATTATATTAGCTAAACAAAATAATCCAGAAGAACATAATCCATGAGAAATCATTATTAAATAAGAACCAATAATACCAATCTTAAATATAGTTAATATTCTTATTAGACATATTCTTATGTGTGCTACTGAAGAATAAGCAATTAAACATTTTACATCTCCTTGAATTAAACAAATTATTCTTACTATTAATGCCCCAATTATACATAAAGAATATAAAATATATCTATAATATTTAAATCTTAATTCACATATAAATATAAATCGAATTATACCATAACCCCCAACTTTTAATAAAATTCCAGCTAAAATTATTGACCCAGAAACAGGAGCCTGAACATGAGCTTTTGGTAATCAAAAATGAAGTATAAAAACAGGAAGCTTAACTATAAAAGCAAAAATTATAAAAAAATAAACAATTAAACTTAAATAACTGTAATTGATTAAATCAAAAAATATAGTATTATAAATCAAATAAATATTTATTAAAATTAAAAATAAAGGTAATGAAGCAAATAATGTATAAAAAAACAAATACAAACCAGAAACTAAACGTTCAGGTTGGTAACCCCAACCAAGAATTAAAATTATCAATGGGATAAGACTAAATTCAAAAAACAAATATATTATAAAAATACTTATAACACAAAAAATAATAAATAAGCATATAATTAGAAATAAATTTACTAACAAAAACAATTTGTTAGAAAAACTATATTGAACATTATTTCTAGATTTAATTATTAAAAAACCAATTATAAATGTTAATAAAATAAGACCATAAGATAAACTATCCATACCAAAAAAATAACTAATATTTATAAAGTACAATCAATTGTTATTTATTATAATAAAAAAAGTAATTACTAATATAAAAAACTGATAAAAGTATCATGAATTCTTAAAAACTAAACAAGGGATCATAAATAAAATAAACAATAAATATTTTATCATAAAAACATAGAATTTAAATAATCATTACCATGACAACGAATTATATTAACCAATAAACTTAAACCTAACACCCCCTCACAAACAAATAAAGTTATATACAAAACGTAAATATACAAAACATTTATTTTTAAAAAAAAAATTATAGAAATTATTAATAATATTAAAACAATAAATTCTAGACTAATTAAAACTAACAAAATATGGTTTCGAATAAAAATTAAAGAAATAATTCTAAACAAAAAAACAATTATAAAATAAGAAATATGTTTTAATAATTTAATTTAAAATATTAGTTTTGTAAACTAAAATTAAGAAAATTCTTTTAAAACATCAGTAAAGTTAAAAATTAACATCTTAAGTATCCAAAACTTAAATTTTTATAAACTATTTACTGAAATTAAAATATTATTTTATAAAATAATAATTATTAATTCAATATTAATTATTTGAATAAAAAACCCAATAAGAATAGGAATAATACTTTTATTTCAAACAATACTAACAATTATATTAATAAATAAAATTATTATCACATCTTGATTTACTATAATCACTTTTTTAATAATAATTGGGGGGTTGCTTATTATTATTTCTTACATAAGAAGAATTTCATCAAACGAAAAATTTAAATTCTCATTTAATTTAACATTTGTCTTAATTATTTTAACTTTATATTTAGAAGAAATATGAGAACATCAAATTGATGAAAATCAAGAAATATTATTTACAAAATCTATTGAACAAATTTCAATAATTAAATTATATAATAATAAAACATTTTTATTAACAATTTTATTAGTAAATTACTTACTTCTTACAATAATTATTGTATCTAAAATTGTTAAACATTACAAAGGACCCCTTCGATCAAAATTATAAATAAAAACAAATGAATAAAGCTTTTCGAAAATATAATCCATTAATTAAAATTGTTAATTATTCAATCATTGATTTACCTGCACCTATTAACCTTTCATTATGATGAAATTTTGGGTCAATCTTAGGGGTATGCCTTACCATTCAACTAATTTCTGGAATTTTTTTGTCTATACATTATACTGGAAATGTTGAAATCGCATTTGACAGAGTAAGACATATTACTCGAGATGTGAATTATGGATGATTAATACGAACATTACACTCAAACGGAGCATCGATATTTTTTATTTGTTTATACTTACATACAGGTCGAGGTATATATTATGGATCTTACAAATACTTAAAAACATGAATCATAGGAATTATTATTATATTAATAACAATAGCAACTGCATTCTTAGGATACGTCCTACCTTGAGGACAAATATCATTTTGAGGAGCAACAGTCATTACAAATCTATTGTCCGCAATTCCTTATATTGGGTCAATATTAGTAAATTGATTATGAGGTGGGTTTGCTGTAGATAATGCAACACTATCTCGATTTTTTAGATTACACTTTATATTACCATTTATTATTACAATATTAACAATTATTCATTTATTTTTTTTACACACAACTGGGTCAAGAAATCCAATCGGACTAAATTCTAATACGGATAAAATTCCATTCCACCCATACTTTTCAATTAAAGATATAATAGGATTTATAATTATTTTGTTTATACTATTATCTATTAATTTATTAGAACCTTATATACTATCAGATCCTGATAATTTTATTCATGCAAATCCTATAGTAACCCCAGTTCACATTCAACCAGAATGATACTTTTTATTTGCTTATGCTATTCTTCGATCAATTCCCAATAAATTAGGGGGGGTTATAGCACTATTTGTATCAATTTTAATTTTATTAATTATACCATTTTCAATAAAAATGAAATTTAAAGGAATTATATTTTACCCAATAAGACAAATCAACTTTTGATTATTTGTTTCAATTGTAATCTTATTAACTTGAATTGGAGCACGTCCAGTGGAATTACCATTTACAAATACAGGAATAATTCTAACCATTTTATATTTTTTATATTTTATCAATGACCCTATTCTAGTAAAAATATGAGATAAATTAATTAATTAAAATAAAGTTACTTAGCTTATATAAAGCGTGTATTTTGAAAATACAAGTAAGATCTAATTTAGTAACTTTACAAAAAAAAATGATAATAAACAATAAGTTTAATAAAAATAAAAAACAACAAAATATTTAATGATATAGGAAGGTAACATTTTCAAGCAAGATATATTAGTTTGTCATAACGATAACGAGGAAAAGTAGCTCGAATTCAAATAACAATAAAACATATTATAATAATTTTAATATAAAATACAAAATTAACAAAATCCCTCCCCAAAAAAATAATACAAGTAATTATACTAATAAAAATAATTCTAGAATATTCTGAAATAAATAATAAAGCAAAACCTCCCCCACCATATTCAACATTAAATCCAGAAACCAATTCTCTTTCACCTTCAGAAAAATCAAATGGAGTTCGATTTCTCTCTGCTAAAAATCTAGAAAATCAACATATAAATATTGGAATTATTATAAAACAAAATCAAAAATTGGATTGGATTAAAATCATATTTAAAAAATTGTATCTTTCAGTCATTAAAAAATAACATAATAAAATAATAGAAAGAGAAACTTCATAAGAAATAGCTTGAGAAACACTACGAACAGCACCTAAAATAGAATATATTCTATTAGAAGATCAACCACAAATAATAAGACCATAAATTCTTAAAGTGGAACAACATAAAAAAAACAATAAACCGAAACTAAAATTAATATTATTTAATGAATAAGGAAACAAAATCCAAATAAACAAAGATTGAATTATCATAAAAAAAGGACAAATATAATATATTAAAAAATTAGAATTTATTGGTCATGAATTTTCTTTTAAAAACAATTTTATACCATCTCTAAAAGGTTGAAGAAAACCAATAAAACCAACTTTGTTTGGACCCTTACGAATTTGTATATATCTTAAAACCTTTCGTTCTAATAAAGTAAAAAATCCAACAGAAATTAAAACTATAAAAATCAAAAATAGAGAAGTAATTAAATAAATTATTGAATGTAAACTTAATTTACTTAGTTAAATTCTAAATTTAATACATTAATCTGCCAAATCAACATTAAAAATTTAACAATTAAATATTGTACTTATTGGTCCTTTCGTACTAAAAAAGCAAATTTTTATTCAGATAGAAACCAACCTGGCTTACACCGGTTTGAACTCAAATCATGTAAGAATTTAAAAGTCGAACAGACTTAAACTATAAAGAACCTACCCCATATATTTATCTTAATTCAACATCGAGGTCGCAAACTTTAATATAAATAAGAACTCCCCATTAAAATTACGCTGTTATCCCTAAGGTAACTTTAACTTTTAATCAATAATATTGGATCAATAAAACATAAATAAATGATAAAAATAAATAAAGTAAAAATTTATTTGTCACCCCAACAAAAAATTTAATCATAAATAAAAAACTAAATTATTTATAAATAAAATTAAAAGTTCTATAGGGTCTTTTCGTCCCAAATATAAATCTAAGCTTTTTTACTAAGAAATTAAATTTTAAAATTAAAATTAATAAAATATATTTTTCATTAATCCATTCATTCTAGTTCCCAATTAAAGAACTAATTATTATGCTACCTTTGTACAGTCAAATTACTGCAGCTATTTAATTAATCATTGAGCAGGAAATACTTTAAATATAAAACCTAAAGAAATGTTTTTGATAAACAGTTGAAAACAAAATTTGTCGAATTAATTTAAAATTAATTAATTTTTATACTAATTAAATCATTATTAAAAAACAAAAAAATTGCATTTTAAACCTTAATAAAAATAATCAATAAATAAAATATTATAAAATAAATATTTAAATTTATTAAAAACTTAATTTAAAATTTAAATAATAATAAAAATAATAATAAATAAATTAAAAAATAATGTTAAGAT